TGAAAGATATATCCTTATATAAAGAATTTGAAGAATATATGGTGTACTCAAAAAAATCTGGATTGATAACTAAAAAAAAGAACAAAAATCTTACATGTCATGATACATATAGTAGTGGGGGATTATGGGACAAAAAATAAATCCGCTTGGGTTCCGACTTGGTACAACACAAAGTCATCATTCTCTTTGGTTTGCACAGCCAAAAAATTATTTGGAAGGTCTACAAGAAGATCAAAAAATACGAAACTGTATTAAGAATTATGTACAAAAAAATATGAGAATATCCTCCGGTGTTGGCGTTGAGGGAATTGCACGGATAGAGATTCAAAAAAGAATTGATCTAATTCAAGTCATAATTTATATAGGATTCCCAAAATTCTTAATAGAAAATAGACCGCGGAGAGTCGAAGAATTGCAGATGAATGTACAAAAAGAACTTCATTGTGCGAACCAAAAACTAAACATTGCTATTACACGAATTGCAAATCCTTATGGACACCCTAATATTCTTGCAGAATTTATAGCTGGCCAATTAAAGAATAGAGTTTCTTTTCGCAAAGCAATGAAAAAAGCTATTGAATTAACCGAGCTGGCGAATACAAAAGGAATTCAAGTACAAATTGCGGGACGTATCGACGGAAAAGAAATTGCACGCGTCGAATGGATCAGAGAAGGTAGGGTTCCTCTACAAACCATTGGAGCTAAAATTGATTATTGTTCCTATACAGTTCGAACTATATACGGGGTATTAGGAATCAAAATTTGGATATTTGTAGACGAAGAATAATAAGACTTTACGTGTTTTTACATTATACCCAGTAATGGACAAAAAAAGAAAAACCCTTTTATTCTTTTCTTTTATTTTTATTCTTTTCTTTTATTCTGTTTATGTTCAAGCAAAACAAAAAAAGAGCAATTCTGCAATTCTAGAGGGTTAAATAAAAATTCGATTGATCATTTTATATAATTGCTATGCTTAGTGTGTGACTCGTTGGTTTTTTTAGGCTAGGATTCAAAAAAACGGACCAGGGCCCAGAGTATGAACTAATAACTATAGCACTAATAACCAACTCATTGCTTCGCATTATCTGGATCAAAAGAACCAGTCAAGATAAAGATATAATATATTGGACATATCGTTGTAGCAACTGAAATCTTTTTTTGCATAAAGATAAAAAAACCAATCGGATTATGAGTTGTGAAGTTCTAAGTCGGAAAGCAAAACAGAAAAAAGTATGCGGATAAGTGGAAGGATGAGAGAAAGAGAGAACGGAAATATCAATGATATATGATTCCAATATGGAAGGTCGATGAGTCATCTCATAAAACGCAGTGTAATAAAGCATAAATTCAATAATGATTCATGCATAATTAGATGAATCCGCTTATAGAACAAAAAAATCAAGAGCCTCGAGCCAATAAAGACTGAGAAAATTGACTTAAGAAAAAAGGACTCCGCCGGAAAATTCAGACCTAACCATTAATCGAGAAGCAATGGGAACGATATAACCCGTGAATGCAGAAGATTCTATTGAAAATGAATCTTAATGATTGATTCATTGGGTGGGATGGCGGAACAAACCAGGGACCTCCTCTTTTATTTTGAGAGGTCATGAACTAACCCTATAACTGAAATAGATGTGGAAATGACTGAAATAGATATGGAAAGAGTAAATATTCGCCCGCGAAAGTTTTTTTTTATTAGATTGATACATTTTTGTCGATCCCATATGATAAAAGGAAAAACAAAAGAAAGATTTTTTTATAACGATAACGTTATAAAAAAAGACATTGACATTATCTAGAAATAGAATACATGTTTACTTAAATAATATCTAAACACGCTAGACAAATTTCGAATAGATTAACGAATTGATTAATTAGATGCAATTTCAAAGAATCCTACGATTCAGCATATTATTCATTAAACACATGTATATCTTGATAAAATCTGTTTTAGTCGTTTCATTCGCGAGGAGCTGGATGAGAAGAAACTCTCATGTCCAGTTCTGGAGTAGAGATGGAATTGAAAAAGAACCATCAACTATAACCCAAAAAGAACAAGATTCCGTAAACAACATAGAGGAAGAATGAAAGGAATATCTTATCGAGGTAATCATATTTGTTTCGGTAGATATGCTCTTCAAGCACTTGAACCCGCTTGGATTACATCTAGACAAATCGAAGCAGGGCGCCGAGCAATGACACGAAATGTACGCCGTGGCGGAAAAATATGGGTACGTATATTTCCAGACAAACCAGTTACAGTAAGACCCACGGAAACCCGTATGGGTTCAGGGAAAGGATCCCCAGAATATTGGGTAGCTGTTGTTAAACCGGGTAGAATACTTTATGAAATGGGTGGAGTAGCCGAAAATATAGCTCGAAAGGCTATTTCAATAGCGGCGTCCAAAATGCCTATAAGAACTCAATTCATTATTTCTGGATAGAAATGTAGAACAAAAGGAAAGAAGTCTTGTGTATAAAAAAAACAATTGCAGGGTTTTCTTTCTTTTTTTTTTTTTTACTTCGTCCTTTGCTTTATTTTACATTAAAAAAACGGATAAAAAAAAATGATATGATTCAACCTCAAACCCATTTGAATGTAGCAGACAATAGCGGTGCACGAGAATTGATGTGTATTCGAATAATAGGAGCTAGTAATCGCCGATATGCTCATATTGGTGATGTTATTGTTGCTGTGATAAAAGAAGCAGTACCAAATACGCCTCTAGAAAGATCAGAAGTGATCAGAGCTGTAATTGTACGTACTTGTAAAGAACTCAAACGCGATAACGGTATAATAATACGATATGATGACAATGCTGCAGTTGTCATTGATCAAGAAGGAAATCCAAAAGGAACCCGAGTTTTTGGCGCGATCGCCCGGGAATTGAGACAGTTAAATTTTACTAAAATAGTTTCATTAGCACCTGAGGTATTATAATATGAGACCGTGAGATAGTGATAGTATTTAAATAAAATATATAAATTAGTGGATTATGTCTCACGCATATACTTTTAAGAATTTTCTTTAATAATTTTTATAAAAAAAGAACATGCTGATTATATCCAAATTCGGAAGCAACAATAATTTGAGTTTATCATGGGTAAGGACACTATTGCTGACATAATAACTTCTATACGAAATGCTGACATGGATCGAAAGGGAACGGTTCGAATAGCATCTACTAACATGACCCAAAACGTTGTTAAAATACTTTTACAAGAGGGTTTTCTCGAAAACGTAAGGAAACTTGTAGAAAATAACAAATATTTTTTGGTTTTAACCCTACGACATAGAAGGAATAGGAAAGGACCATATAGAACTCTTTTAAATTTAAAACGAATAAGTCGACCGGGTCTCCGAATCTATTCTAACTATCAACGAATTCCTAGAATTTTAGACGGGATGGGGATTGTAATCCTCTCTACTTCTCGGGGTATAATGACAGACCGAGCAGCTCGGCTAGAAGGAATCGGCGGAGAAATTTTGTGCTATATATGGTAAATTTTCTGCTATCCGAATTGTATCTGTAACTTCCTGTTTGTGAAAAAAACGAATAAAAAAGCCAAGTTATCTAATATCACGCCTTCCTACATTAGTTGATACTTCAAGGAGGGTTTGTCTGGAATAAAAGAAGAAAAATGGATTCATGAAGGTTTAATTACTGAATCACTTCACAATGGTATGTTCGGGGTTCGTTTAAATAATGAAGTCAGATTCTAAGTTCTGTTTCAGGAAGGATCCGACACTCTTTTCTACATATACTACCAGGAGATAGAATCAAAATTTAAGTAAGTCGTTATGATTCAAACGGGGGGGGGGGGCGCAGAATTTCTAGACCCCACAACAAAGATTCGAATGGTTCGGTGGTTTTTCAAGATTCCTTTCATGAGGATCCAATTCACGGTTCAAAAATCTCAAGAAACTCATTTTCTTCCAATCAGTAAAGTAGATTCGAAATTCAGTTAAGGAATAACAATTATGAAAATAAGAGCCTCCGTTCGTAAAATTTGTGAAAAATGCCGACTGATCCGTAGAAGGGGACGCATTATAGTAATTTGTTCCAACCCGAGACATAAACAAAGACAAGGATAATCTTTCGAAAAGGGACTCTCTAAAGGAACCGATGAACAAATCAAAATAAAAGATCCGTTTTGACATGAAATGGATATATCCATATATCTCTGACTTATATTTCGGAAATGATAAAATATGGCAAAATCTATACCAAGAAGCGGTTCACGTAGGACTGGACGTGTGGGTTCGCGTAAAAGTGCACGGCGAATACCAAAGGGCGTTATTCATGTTCAAGCAAGTTTCAACAACACCATTGTGACAGTTACAGATGTACGGGGTCGGGTTATTTCTTGGTCCTCCGCCGGTACTTGTGGATTCAGGGGTACAAGAAGAGGGACACCTTTTGCTGCTCAAACCGCAGCAGGAAATGCTATTCGAGCAGTAACAGATCAAGGTATGCAACGAGCAGAAGTAATGATAAAAGGTCCGGGTCTCGGAAGAGATGCCGCATTACGCGCTATTCGTCGAAGTGGTATACTTTTAAGTTTCGTAAGGGACGTAACCCCTATGCCACATAATGGCTGCAGACCCCCTAAAAAAAGGCGAGTGTAGAAATAAACATTGAAGAGATTTCAAGAGAAATAAATGACTCAAAAATCTGACAAATAATATTACTATGGTTCGAGAGAAATTAAAAGTATCTACTCGGACACTACAGTGGAAATGTGTTGAATCAAGAGCAGACAGTAAGCGTCTTTATTATGGACGCTTTATTCTGTCTCCACTTATGAAAGGTCAAGCCGACACAATAGGCATTGCGATGCGAAGAGCTTTGCTTGGAGAAATCGAAGGAACATGTATTACACGCGCAAAATCTGAGAAAATCCCGCATGAATATTCTACCATAGTAGGTATTCAAGAATCAGTACATGAAATTTTAATGAATTTGAAAGAAATTGTATTGAGAAGTAATCTA